ATAGAAAAAGTATATAGGCCACACCCATTTCTTCATATTTGGTATTTTGTTCCCGTGAAATCTCTTTCTTTGCTACAGCTTATAAAAATCGTTGCTTTTGACGATGCATATGTAGAAAGCCTATTTTTTTCTAGTTATTTTTCTTCTAGTATTTATATTTAATTTACTAGTACTAGCCAATTTAATCCTTTTTTCCTTCTTTCTATAGTGGAGATAGTCGCACGTAATGACAGATCACGGCCATATTATTAAAAGCTTGTGGTAAGAATGGATTCCGCTCTAGTGCCCGAAAATAATATTCCAAAGCCTTCGTATGCTCTCCATTACTTGTGTGTATAAGGCCTATGTTATAGAGTATATAACTTCGATCATAGGGATCAATTTCTGATCGCGTAGCTTCATAATAATTTTGTAAAGCTTCCGCATAATTTCCTTCAGATTGAGCTGACATCCGTTACGGTCGTCATTCTATTCAAAGAATCCCCGTTCCAGAACCGTACGTGAGATTTTCTTTCATCTCATACGGCTCCTCCTTTCTGTGCATAGTATTAAAAGGAATAATCCGTGGGATCAAAAAAAAATATCCTTTTATGAACTGAGAGGGGCTGGTATTTTTACAAGAAATCTCTAGCCATCCTTCCTGCAAGAGGTTTTTTTTTCTTAACACCAATCATATAAGTGTTAGATAGAAATGGTAACTCCAACAATTTATTTGTCCCTAGCACCCCTATTTCCAGGAATTAGTCACTTCAACAATCTTCGATGGTTATACGGGTATCCAAAATACAAACGAGATGGATGTTTGTTGTCCCAACCATTCTTCTTAGTCCCGATACAAATAAGTAAAAGGGGTAATTTATAACAAAGTTTTCGCGTTGTTGATTCCTAGGCGTAGTGCTTCTTCCCCTATGCCACCTATTAGTACTAGTAAAGTAGACTAGGATTAACCTGCAATATAGATAGAACCTATAGGTGTAACCTTTCGCTCAATACTCAAATTGACGATTGAAGCATCTGAGGCCGTATCAATCGAGGATACACGACAGAAGGCATTGTTCTATCTCCAAACTTCACCTTCACCAAGCGTAGGTTTATTTCCATATAAATTTTTCTTTCTATCCTCAACCTGAAACATGTCTCTTTCTCGTAAGACTGATAGCTAAAAAAAGAAAAAAAAAAAGAATCAAATCGCACCATCTCTGTAATAGGTAAATGCCTCTTTTTCTCCTGAAGTTGTCGGAATTATTCGTAATAAGATATTGGCTACAATTGAAGAGGTCTTATCAATAAAATTTCCATTTATCCGAGATCTAGGCATAATTAGCAACCCATTCTATAATTCTTCTCATTTCCCCTCGGGGAAAATGATCTCACAAACAAAGGAATTGTACAGTACAAAATAACATAAAAAGAGACTAATTCTAAAAAATATAGACTTTCCACTCAAATTGTGTCCTTTTGGTAGGGAGAGATAGGAAATATTTGAATATGATTGTATTTCATCCAAATTTTGTAGTATCCCAATGAACGGAACTATTACTAATTTCATTTAACTAAGTTTAAGAATCAGGGACTTTATGTTCCTACACTACCTACAGATTCTGAGAACTCGAGAAGTTTTGATTTGATCATGATTCAAAGAGGAAAAAAAGAATAGAATAATTATTCTATAATAAAATAAAGTCACCATCATTTTTTGTTTGTATAACGTGTATACACTATACAGTCGAAATAGAAAAATCTATGGAACAATTTATTCATTTGTAATAAATAGATCTATGGGGTAAGTAATTAGAGGAGTTGCCGTTGAGAAATCTGGGATTGAAAAAGTCCTATAGAACCATAGTCTAAATGTAACCCTAGTATAAAATATAGATTCTTCAGTTGATTTATTCTAAGTCATTGGTCTTATCCGGTATAATATAAATAAAATCAAAATAAGGAAAGATCGTCGTCTTAACAAACATTAATGCCCCCCTTAACAAGAAAAAGAGTTTTTTATTCTTTTACCTATACGAAGTAAAAGGAATATTAAATATTTATTTTGATTTTATTTGACGATTTTAGGAAAAGTTTTTCATTTCCATTAGAATTAGAATAGATTGGTTATACCTGTACTGCAATAATATGAATTACTCGCTATTCACTCGGTTTATGGTCAATAATAAGATTATGTTATGTAGGAGAGATGGCCGAGTGGTTCAAGGCGTAGCATTGGAACTGCTATGTAGGCTTTTGTTTACCGAGGGTTCGAATCCCTCTCTTTCCGTTTCTGTACCTTCATCTAATTCACCAAGGTTACTTAACACAATGTATCAAGTAACAATTCATACCATTATTTCCATTCTATTCTATAAGACCCTTATTTGATTTTCTATTCCTAATTACTGTGGTATGTAAAAAAATACCGAAAAGCGCGAAAAAGGAATGAGAATTTGACTGCCGATTGTTGTGATACATAAATTGGAAAAATCTGGGTAAAAAAGCCCTTAGCTTAAGCTTAGATTTATATTAGATATATTAGATTTATATTGATATCGGCGAAAAGCGAGCAAAATTATCCGACCCTTTCCTTGTTATTTTTGTTAGGTCAAGTCTGACGAGAATAATATTCTACGACTAAGAGCTCATTTATTTTCAAACCGATCCATTTACTATCTATTATTTGATTTACCATTCCTTTATTATGGAATGAGTCAATAGTCAAATGTTTTGGCACCTCCTCGTGAGAGGATAAAGCAATATTATTTTGAATCAGAGCTTTCGATCTTTGCTTATCCTTTGTAGCAATAATATCCCGGGGTTTGCAACGATAACTTGGTATATCTACTATACGACCATTAACTAAAATATGTCTATGGTTAACCAATTGCCTGGCTCCAGGAATGGTCGAAGCCATGCCCAATCGAAAAAGGATGTTATCCAAACGCATCTCAAGTAGTTGTAGTAAAACCTGACCTGTTGATCCTTTTGCTTTTCCAGCGATATGCACATATCTAAGTAATTGTCGCTCTGTCAGACCATAATGAAAACGCAATTTCTGTTTTTCTTCTAGACGAATACGATATTGTGATCTTTTACCCGAGCGCAATTGGTTTTTAAGATCACTTCCGGATCTGGGTCTTTTACTAGTCAGTCCTGGTAAAGCCCCCAGACGGCGTACTTTTTTGAAACGAGGTCCTCGGTAACGAGACATAAAAACTCCTTTATTTTAATATGGAAATTTGCAGAAAAATCTAAATTAAGACTGAACTAACGCATAAACAAAGCAAAGAAAAATCTACAGAAGTACTACAAACAAGAATGAAATGGACTGTATCAATATACAGATTTTATTGTATATTGTATATGTTTTATTTATTATATTATTTTGATTATTTAATTTATTATTTATTAATTATTAATTAGAATTTTACTATTATATAATATATAATTATATAATTTAATTATTATAATTTAAATTAATTTAAATATATAATAAATATATAATTAGTATAATTAGAAGGTTAAGGCTACGTTTTATGATTTGTTCTGTAGAGGTCTAATTACTCCAAATTTTTATTCATAGTTGGAAGTTACCGCGGCATAACATAATATAACAGATGAGCAACTCGACATTTGGAGAAAAGAGAGAAGAGTCTTTTCAATATTCCCTGATCTCGAGGGGAGATCATCAATCATGGAAAAAGAAAATAATAAATAGGAAAAAGCCAGCTATCGGAATCGAACCGATGACCATCGCATTACAAATGCGATGCTCTAACCTCTGAGCTAAGCGGGCTCATATAACAGAAAAGAAAAATACAAGAAAAATCCGCGTATTCTATTAATTATATTTTTATATTAGTTATATGCACTATAACAGCAGATCGGTTCTAAGAAAAAAAAAAGATAAGGATAAAGATACAATCCAGATCATAATGAGACATTCCTCTGGTCTCATTCGGAATGCAAGGAAATAGCACGAAAAAGGAGAAGAATGAATATCGACCGTTCCAGTATTCAAAATGCCGCTGGAAAAATGAAGGAGGGAGAGACATGGATATATGGGATATATCTTATCCATATTGAATTGCGGATACATCAATGATAGAATCAATTTTGATTGGATAGATATGGGTCATCTGATAGAGATGAAAACAAAAGAGGATAGGTAAAAAATAGCAGTAAATGTTTTTTCGCTACGCTATAGGAATCAGTATCTAATTAATCGTTTCTTCTAAAGTAAAGAAAAAAAAAAAAAGAAAAAGAAGTAGAAGGAATCACAATAGGATTCCGATCTCAAATCAAAAGGGGATATGGCGAAATTGGTAGACGCTACGGACTTGATTGCATTGAGCCTTGGTATGGAAACCTACTAAGTGGTAACTTCCAAACTCAGAGAAACCCTGGAATAAAAAATGGGCAATCCTGAGCCAAATCCTTGTTTTGAGAAAAAAGGATAGGTGCAGAGACTCAATGGAAGCTGTTCTAACAAATGAGGTTGATTGCATTGCGTTGGTAACTGGAATTCTTCTTTCTATCTAAATTACAGAAAAGATAACCCTATATACCTAATACGCACGTATATATACTGAATACTGACATATCAAACGATTAATCACGACCCAAATCCATAATTATTATTTATATAATTTATATTAATTTAATTTATATTATTATTTATATAATTTATATATAATTTATATTAATTTATATTTATATAATTTATATAATATTTATATAATTTATATTAAATATAATAATAATATAATAATAATAAATTCAAAATTTTATGAAAAATGAAAGAGTTATTGCGAATCCATTCTAAATTGAAGTAAGAGTCGACAGTGATCAAATCATTCACTCCAAATCTGATTGATCTTTTGAAAAAAAAAAAAATGATTAATCGGACGAGAATAAAGAGAGAGTCCCATTCTACATGTCAATACCGACAACAATGAAATTTATAGTAAGAGGAAAATCCGTCGACTTTAGAAATCGTGAGGGTTCAAGTCCCT